AGACAAAAAAATGATTTTTGTTTTTTAACAGTTTTTGGAATGGAAACTGAGTTTCCTTTTGGTTCTCCAAAAAAAGGACTTTCCCCTTTTGAACCTATCTTTCAAAAATTTAGAAAACAAATTCTAAAGTTTCAAAAAAACAGTTTTCTGGGTTTAACAATTTTAAAAGAAAAAATAAATAAACTTTCAAAATCAAAAAGCCCATTATTTGGATTTAGAGAAATATATGAATTGAATGAAACTAAAAACGAAAAAGATTCGACAACCATTACTCAAACGAGCCATAAAAGGTCCATTCCAACTATGGATTGGATAAATTATTCATTGAAAAAAAAAAAAATGAAAGATCTGAATGTCAGAACAAGGACAATCAGAAATCAAATAGAAAAAATTACAAAAGAAAAGAGAAAAGGTGTTATAATTTCAAAGATAAATAATAGTCGTAACAAACTAAGTTCCAATGCTAAAAGCTTAAAATCATTAAAAAATATTTCGCGGATATTACAGCGAAGCAATGCTCAATTAGTGCATAAATCATCTTTTTTTACAAAAATTTTGATTGAAAGAATATATATAGATATTCTTCTAGTTATCATTAAGATTCTGAGGATCAATATACAGTTTTTTTTTGAATCAACAAGAAAAACTATTAATAAATACATTTACAATAATAAAGAAAATCCTAAAAGAATTGATAAAACAAATAAAAATCAAATTCATTTTATTTCAATTATAAAAAAGTCATTTAATTATAGTAATGGTAGTCTTATTAATAATAATTTACATATTTTTTCTGACGCAGCCTCTTTGTCACAAGCATATGTATTTTTTAAATTATCACAAACTCAAGTTATTAACTTATATAAATTACCATTTGTCCTTCAATATCACGAAGCATTTCCCTTTCTGAAAAATGAAATAAAAGGTTATTTTGGAGCCCAAGGATTATTTCAATCAAAATTAAAAGATACAAACTTTAGGTTTAGAAATTCTGTAATGAATCAATGGAAAAACTGGTTAAAGAGCCATTATCAATATAAATATAATTTATCTCAAATTTACTGGTACAAATTAATACCACAAAAATGGCGAATTAGAATCACTCAGCGAGATATAGTTCAAAAAAAAGATTTAAACAAATGGAACTTATATAAAAAAGACCAAGTAATTCATTACGAAAAACAAAAAAGTTTTGAAGTAGATTCATTACCAAACCAAAAACGAAAAGAAAAATTTCAAAAATACTATAAATTTAATATTTTTTCGTATCAATTTATTAATTCTGAAGATAAGAAAGACTCATCCATTTATCGATTACCATTACAAGTCAATAATAAGCAAGAAATTTATTCTAATTACAAGACAAATAAAAAAAAAAGCAAAGTATTTGATATGTTGGAAGGTATCTCTATCAACAATTATCTAGGAAAAGATGATATTATCAATATGGAGAAAAACCCGGACAGAAAATATTTTGATTGGAGAATTCTCCATTTTTGTCTTAGAAAGAAGGCCAATATTGAGTCCTGGATCAATACTAGAACAAAAAACAATACTAAGACTGGAAATAATCTACATCAAATAATTGATAAATTTGATAATAAAGATCTTTTTTTTCTTACGATTTGCCCAAATCAAGAAGTTAATTCATCCAATAAAAAAAAAAAACCTTTTGATTGGATGGGAATGAATGACGATGACGAAATACTAAAAAGTCCCATATCAAATTTAGAACTAGAACGTTGGTTCTTTCCAAAATTTGTAATACTTTACAACGTATATAAGAAAAAACCATGGGCGGTACCAATAAATTTACTTCTTTTCAATTTCAAGTTGAATGAAAATGCAAATGTCAGTCACAATAAAAATAAAAAAATCAATGGAAAGAACAATAAAAAAAATTTTATATCTCTATCATCAAATGAAAAAAAATCTATTGAATTAGAGAATCGAAACCATGAACAAAAAGAATCAAAAGACCAAGCGGATCTTAGATCAATTTTTGCAAATCCAGAAAAGGATGTTAAAGAAGAATATGCAGGATCCGACATGAAAAAAGGTAAATCCAAAAGGAATAAGGAAGAAAAACTTAATTTCTTCAAAAAAAGGTATTTAGGCTTTCAATTACGGTGGGATGGTTCTTTAAATAAAAAACTAATCAATAATATCAAAGTCTATTGTCTCTTGCTTAGGCTGGCAAATCCACGAGAAATTTTTATATCCTCTATTCAAAGAGGGGAATTGAGTTTAGATATTCTGACGATTCAGAAAAATTTAATTTTTACAGAATTGATAAAAGGGGGAATATTGATTATCGAACCAACCCGTCTGTCGGTAAAAAATGATGGAAAATCTATTATGTATCAAACCATAAGTCTTTTATTGATTCATAAGAGCAAACAGCAAATTAATCAAAGATACAGAGAGCAATATTTTGTTGATAAAAAGAATTTGGATGAATCTACTATTGAAAGACATCAAAAAATAACTGGAAATGGGGACAAAAATGATTATGATTTATTTGTTCTTGAAAATCTTTTATCCCCTAAACATCGTAGAGAATTGAGAATTCTAATTTCTTTGAATTCAAAAAATAAAAAAGATAAAGATATTAATATAAATGCCAAAGATTTCAACGGTACTAGCGTAAAGAACTGTGATCACATTGTAGATAAAAGAAAACATTTTGATAGTGATAATAAAGATAGAAATAAATTAATTAAATTAAAGCTTTTTCTTTGGCCCAACTATCGATTAGAAGATTTAGCTTGTATAAATCGTTATTGGTTTGATACCAATAATGCCAGTCGATTCAGTATTATAAGGATACAGATATACCCACGATTGAAAATTCAGTAAAGGTATATTTGTCATATTAAAATGAACTGACATTATTATTTAATATCTCGTTATTTATTATTACTGATCAATAAAATTATCTTAAAATTAAAAAGAGAGGGGGATTTCATTTTATGGTAAAAACTTCATTCATTTCAATTATTTCACAAAACGACAAAGAAGAAAAGGAGGGATCCGTTGAATTTCAAATAGTAAGTTTTACTAATAAGATACGAAGACTTACTTTCCATTTGAAATTGCATAGAAAAGACTATTTATCTCAAAGGGGTTTACGTAAACTTCTAGGAAAACGCCAACGACTATTGTCTTATTTGGCAAAGAAAAATAGAGTACGTTATAAAGAATTAATTGGCCGTTTAGATATTCGGGAATCAAAAATTCGTTAATTTGAAGAGTCTTTTTTTTTATTATTATTATTTTATTAGTTGATTTATCAGATCTTGAATTTTTATGAACTTCTTTTCGTTTTCAGTAATTCATGCAAGAATGAATCGAGGAAACCCCTATGAATGTACCGACAACAAAAAACGACTTCATGATAGTCAATATGGGTCCACAACACCCGTCAATGCATGGTGTTCTGCGACTCATACTTACTCTAGACGGGGAAGATGTTATTGACTGTGAACCTATATTAGGTTATTTACACAGAGGAATGGAAAAAATTGCGGAAAACCGAACAATTATACAATATTTGCCTTATGTAACACGTTGGGATTATTTAGCTACTATGTTCACAGAAGCAATAACAGTAAACGGGCCAGAACATTTAGGAAATATTCAAGTACCTAAAAGAGCCAGTTATATCAGAGTAATTATGTTGGAGTTGAGTCGTATAGCTTCTCATCTGTTATGGCTTGGCCCCTTTATGGCAGATATTGGTACACAGACTCCTTTCTTCTATATTTTTCGAGAAAGAGAGTTAATATATGATTTATTCGAAGCTGCCACCGGCATGAGAATGATGCATAATTTTTTCCGTATCGGAGGAGTAGCAGCTGATCTACCTCATGGTTGGTTAGATAAATGCTTGGATTTTTGCGATTATTTTTTAACAAGAGTTGCTGAATATCAAAAACTTATTACGCGCAATCCCATTTTTTTAGAACGAGTTGAAGGAATAGGTATTATTGGTACAGGGGAAGCAATAAATTGGGGTTTATCGGGACCTATGTTACGAGCTTCCGGCGTACAATGGGATCTTCGCAAAGTTGATCATTATGAGTGTTATGACGAATTTGATTGGGAAATCCAGTGGCAAAAAGAGGGGGATTCGTTAGCGCGTTATTTAGTCCGAATTGCTGAAATGACGGAATCCATAAAAATTATTCAACAGACTTTGGAAGGAATTCCGGGGGGACCTTATGAAAATTTAGAAATCCGATATTTTGATAAAGAAAGAGATCCCGATTGGAACCATTTTGACTACCGATTCATTAGTAAAAAAACTTCGCCTACGTTTGAATTGCCGAAACAAGAACTTTATATGAGAGTTGAAGCTCCAAAAGGAGAATTGGGAATTTTCCTGATAGGGGATCAAAGTGCTTTTCCTTGGAGATGGAAAATTCGCCCCCCGGGTTTTATCAATTTGCAAACTCTTCCTCAATTAGTTAAAAGAATGAAATTGGCTGATATTATGACAATACTAGGGAGTATAGATATTATTATGGGAGAAGTTGATCGTTAAAATGATAATTGAGACAACCGAAGTACAAGCTATCAATTCTTTTTCCGGATTGGAATCCTTAAACGAGGTCTATGGAATTTTGTGGATGCTTGTTCCTATTTTTATTCTTGTATTGGGAATCACGATAGGCATACTAGTAATTGTATGGTTAGAAAGAGAGGTATCCGCAGGGATACAACAACGTATTGGACCTGAATATGCTGGTCCTTTGGGAGTTCTTCAAGCTTTAGCTGATGGGACGAAACTACTTTTTAAAGAAAATCTTTTTCCATCAAGAGGAGATACTCTTTTATTTAACATCGGGCCATCTATAGCAGTCATATCAACTTTATTAAGCTATTCAGTAATTCCTTTTGGTTATCACCTTGTTTTAGCAAATCTAAATATGGGTGTTTTTTTATGGATTGCTATTTCAAGTATTGCCCCCCTGGGGCTTCTTATGTCAGGATATGGATCAAATAATAAATATTCCTTTTTAGGTGGTCTGCGAGCTGCCGCTCAATCGATTAGTTATGAAATACCATTAACCCTCTGTGTATTATCCATATCTCTACGTGCGATTCGTTGAAAGAAAAGATTTTCTATATTTCTATTTATTTCTTTTTATCTGTTTAGGAAAATGGAAAAATTAATTGACTAGATATCTTCCATTTTTTATTCATTATTTGGATTTGGATTGATGAACTAAACTGGATAGTTATATGGGTGAAAGAAAACAGCTTCTAAATTTGCCGTAAAAAAATTGAGACTCATTTTCTATGTACAAGAGTAAAACAGAAATAAACAATAAACATAAGAAGACAATATTTTTTGCCCCAAGATTGGTTGATTAATCATCCGGGCTTGAAGCGGGCTCAAAAGAATCAACCTTGTTGAGTTTTTACTATCATTTATATGTATTACCATAATGCTAACGGGCGATTGAGCAAAAAAATAAGTAGATGGTTAGGAACACAAAAATACACAAAGGATTAGTAACAGAGATTATTTTAATTATCAAAAAGGTATTTCCACATAATCGAAATAATAGAAAAAGAATATTACTTAGGGCTTTAAATTGGTAGAAATTATTCGGCAGTACTCCTCACGATTCCGATCCCGAGTATGCTTCCATCAGCTGATTAAAAACTAACTATCAGGAACGAAATAATCCTTTCCTTTTTTTGAAGAAATAAGACTAGGAACAAAAAAAGAATCTAATTACAATAAAAAAAGATCTTTTTTTTACTCTTTCTTTTCTTTTTCTATAGTCATATTCATATAAATCGATCATCGAAATTGAACTCATGCCATAATTCATCAACTAATGGAATGTCTAACCCTTATTCGTAATAGAAAAAATCTTTTCGTAATAAATAATAAAAAGAAAACGATGAGTTGAAATATCTATTGACACTTCTACAAGGAGTATTTTATTGAATTAATTATTTAAGTTATTGCTCAAAAAAGAAAAATTGAAATTCTTAAAAGATGAGATGAATTCAGACGTATTTTTTTTTAATATTATAACAGACAGAATTTCATTGGTCGAATTTTGGAACGTTCGATAGATTTTGTCCTATCTATCTTACAAATATATCAAGATAAAATAAAACGATATCCGTTCCTTAGATTTATTTATGGCCTTCGAGGAGCCGTATGAGATAAAAATCTCACGTACGGTTCTGAAATAGCGATGATAACAGTGATGTTATCAACGACTATGATTATCTAATAGTTCAAGTACAGTTGATATAGTTGAGGCACAATCAAAATATGGCTTTTTGGGATGGAATTTGTGGCGCCAACCTATAGGGTTTATCATTTTTTTCATTTCTTCCCTAGCAGAATGTGAAAGATTACCTTTTGATTTGCCAGAAGCAGAAGAAGAATTAGTAGCAGGTTATCAAACCGAATATTCGGGTATCAAATTTGGTTTGTTTTATATTGCTTCCTATCTAAATTTATTAGTTTCTTCATTATTTGTAACAGTTCTTTACTTGGGTGGTTGGAATATCTCTATTCCGTACATATTTGTTCCTGAGTTTTTTGAAAGAAAAAAGGTAGGTGGAGTCTTTGGAACAACAATGGATATCATTATTACATTGGCTAAAACATATCTGTTTTTGTTCCTTTCTATCATAACAAGATGGACTTTACCTAGACTAAGAATGGACCAACTATTAAATCTTGGATGGAAATTTCTTTTACCTATTTCTCTCGGTAATCTATTAGTAACAACCTCTTTCCAACTCCTTTCACTATAAAGTAATATTTTTCTATATTTACGACTTGTCTCAAACAAGAGAACGAAACAAACATAAAATTATTCATAGAGATTTGCGATATGTTCGGGTTCATGAATTATGGTCAACAAACTATACGAGCTGCAAGGTACATTGGTCAAAGTTTCACGATTACTTTATCCCACGTAAATCGTTTACCTGTAACTATTCAATATCCTTATGAAAAATTAATAACCTCGGAACGTTTTCGCGGTCGAATTCATTTTGAATTTGATAAATGCATTGCTTGTGAAGTATGTGTTCGTGTCTGTCCTATAAATCTACCTATTGTTGATTGGAAATTGGAAACTGACATTCGAAAGAAGCGGTTACTTAATTACAGTATTGATTTTGGAATCTGTATATTTTGTGGTAACTGTGTTGAGTATTGTCCAACAAATTGTTTATCAATGACTGAAGAGTATGAGCTTTCTACTTATAATCGTCATGCATTGAATTATAATCAAATTGCTTTAGGTCGTTTACCAATGTCAGTAATTAATGATTATACAATTCGCACAATTTCGAATTCACCTCAAAAAAGTGGGCAAACCCCCTTTGATTTTTGATTAAAGAACAATTTATAATTACTAAATTTGATTTAAGAATAATAGAATAATATTGCGGCTTAATTTGAATTGAAAATCTCTTAATATAGCTATAATTTTTTTTCTAAATTCAAATTAGAGTGTTGAATTATCTTTTTCGAGAAAGAATAAAGAATGAGATTAGTCCAACAGTTGTATTTCTCTAGTAATTTCCATATATCCCTTAGGGTTGAATTCAATTATAGAAACCCATTATATATAAGATAAATAAGGTTTTCCTGGTCGGATCAACAAGGTCATGAAAAAATAACGAATTCGATTGTTTTATCTTTTATTTTCCGTACAATGGATTTATCTGAACCAATATATGATTTTCTTTTAGTCTTTCTGGGATTAGGTCTTATATTAGGAGGTCTCGGAGTGGTATTACTTACCAATCCAATTTATTCCGCTTTTTCATTGGGATTCCTTCTTGTTTGTATATCTTTATTCTACATTTTATCAAATTCTTATTTTGTAGCTGCTGCACAGCTTCTTATTTATGTAGGAGCTATAAATGTTTTAATTCTATTTGCTGTAATGTTCATGAATGGTTCAGAAGATTACAAAGATTTTAATCTTTGGACTGTTGGGAATGGGGTTACTTCTTTAGTTTGTACAAGTATTTTTGTTTTACTAATTACTATTATTCTGGATACGTCGTGGTACGGGATTATTTGGACTACAAAAGCAAACCAGATTATAGAGCAAGATTTGATAAGTAATGGTCAACAACTCGGAATTCATTTATCAACAGATTTTTTTCTTTCATTTGAATTCATTTCAATAATTCTGTTAGTTGCTTTGATAGGTGCGATTGCTGTGGCTCGTCAGTAATAAATCTTTAGAATTAGCAATCGTAATTAAAATTCAACTTTGTTCTAATTTATCACGTCTATTTTATTTACAATTCTATTTGAAAACGATTGATGTATAAATTCTTTTATTCGATCTATTACCAATATATCTTTTTTCTGTATTTGTGATATTCTTATTCTAGGCAATCCAATATGTTGATGTTGAATTGTTGTTTATATTCAATTTATATTGAAATAAATCGAAAAGGAGTGAGTCGATGATGCTTGAACATGTGCTTGTTTTGAGTGCTTATTTATTTTCTATCGGCATTTATGGATTGATCACAAGTCGAAATATGGTTAGAGCTCTTATGTGTCTTGAACTTATATTGAATGCCATTAATATAAATTTCGTAATATTTTCAGACTTTTTTGATAGCCGTCAATTAAAAGGAAATATTTTCTCAATTTTTGTTATATCTATTGCAGCCGCTGAAGCAGCTATTGGTCCGGCTATAGTGTCGTCAATTTATCGTAATAGAAAATCCATCTCTATCAATCAATCAAATTTGTTAAATAAATAAGTAGTATTAATCATATAAAATAGAATATTCATCTATTTGAATTCACATATATGATATGTAATGTATCCAGGCTGTTTGGTAAAACGTAATGAATTAAAGTAAAGTATCTTAACTCTGTCTAATAAGCAATGCGAATGAGTCCACCCGGAATTGAATAGAAAAAAATTCTGGTAAATCATTGATTCATCTGGTGTTTAAATATATGAATATGATTTGTTTAGAAATTTACTAGATCGAAAATTTATCACGTTCAAAAAAAATTATAGATCCAATGTCACATTCAGTAAAGATTTATGATACATGTATAGGGTGTACTCAATGTGTCCGGGCTTGTCCCACTGATGTATTAGAAATGATACCTTGGGACGGATGTAAAGCTAAGCAAATCGCTTCTGCTCCCAGAACAGAGGACTGTGTCGGTTGTAAGAGATGTGAATCCGCTTGTCCAACGGATTTCTTGAGTGTTCGAGTTTATTTATGGCATGAAACAACTCGAAGCATGGGTCTAGCGTATTGATACTTTCTAGAAAAGTCCACTTGAATACATTTGATTTTTTGTTTACCGCCAAAAACCCGTACTTGAAAAAAAAAATAAAAAAATATATTAAGTTTTCGAGCACGGGTTTTTTCTGGTCCAAATGTATCTTGTCTTTACCACGAATTCTTTTCCTTGGTTAACAATATTTGTAGTTTTACCGATATCCGCAGGTTCCTTAATTTTCTTTTTCCCTCATCGAGGGAATAAGGTAATTAGATGGTATACTATATGTATTTCTATCTTAGAACTCCTTTTAATGACCTATGCATTCTTTTATTATTTTCAATTGGACGATCCATTAATTCAATTAACAGAAGATTCTAAATGGATCAATTGTTTTGATTTTTATTGGAGATTGGGAATAGATGGACTTTCGTTAGGGCCTATTTTACTGACAGGTTTTATAACTACTTTAGCTACTTTAGCGGCTTGGCCAGTTACTCGGGATTCACGATTATTCCATTTTTTGATGTTAGCAATGTATAGCGGGCAAATAGGATTATTTTCTTCGCAGGATCTGCTACTTTTTTTCATTATGTGGGAGTTAGAATTAATTCCTGTTTATCTACTTCTATCTATGTGGGGGGGGAAGAAACGTCTGTATTCAGCTACAAAGTTTATATTGTATACTGCAGGAAGTTCCGTTTTTTTATTAATAGGAGCCTTAGGTATCGCTTTATATGCTTCCAATGAAGCAACATTCAATTTTGAAACATCAGCCAATCAATCATATCCTGTAGTTCTGGAAATACTATTCTATATTGGATTTCTTATTGCTTTTGCTGTCAAATCGCCGATTATACCCTTACATACATGGTTACCGGACACTCATGGAGAAGCACACTACAGTACTTGTATGCTTCTAGCCGGAATCTTATTAAAAATGGGAGCATATGGATTGGTTCGGATCAATATGGAATTATTACCCCATGCCCATTCTACTTTTTCTCCTTGGTTGATAATAGTGGGCGCAATGCAAATAATCTATGCAGCTTCAACATCTTCTGGTCAACAAAATTTAAAAAAACGAATAGCCTATTCGTCTGTATCTCATATGGGTTTTATAATTGTAGGAATTTGCTCTATAAGTGAAATGGGACTCAATGGGGCCATTTTGCAAATAATATCACATGGGTTTATTGGCGCTGCACTTTTTTTCTTGGCGGGAACCAGTTATGATAGAATACGTCTTGTTTATCTTGACGAAATGGGTGGAATGGCTACCCTAATGCCAAAAATATTCACGATGTTCAGTATCTTATCACTAGCTTCCCTGGCATTACCAGGCATGAGCGGTTTTTTTTCGGAATTAATAGTATTTTTTGGAATAATTACAGACCAAAAATATCTTTTAATGCCAAAAATACTAATTACTTTTGTAATGGCAGTTGGGATTATATTAACTCCTATTTATTTATTATCGATGTTACGTCAGATGTTCTATGGATACAAGCTGTTTAATGCCCCAAACTTTTTAGATTCTGGACCCCGTGAGTTATTTGTTTTGATCTCTATCCTTCTGCCTGTAATAAGTATTGGTATTTATCCGGATTTTGTTTTCTCATTATCAGTTGACAAGGTTGACACTATTCTATCAATTTTTTTTTATAGGTAGTTTTTTATAAATAAAAAAATTTAAAAGCATTCTTATGATTTTGAAAACTTCAAAATCTTTGTACAATGAAAAAAAATACTTTTTTCATTTTAAATTCAAAAATCAATTGAATTGTAACCAAATATGTGTGGCATTTGTGAGAACTTTTTGAATCCTTACATTACCTGATTCAAAAAGTTCTCAACAACTTATCCTAAGTTTCTTATATATATGCTAGGCTGTCTTATGGTTGTATTTGGTCTTTTTTTTTTCAATTCAATTAGATGTTAATTTAATATAAAGGAACCATAACTATGTAGTCCTATTCCTAATAAATTAACCCCTAAATAGCATATCCAAATTATAACAAAACCGATAGAAGCGATAATTGCGGAATTTAAACCTTTAAAATTTTTATTTGTTCGAGTATGGAAATAAATGGCAAATATGGTCCAAGTAATAAATGCCCAAGTTTCTTTTGGGTCCCAACTCCAATATGATCCCCACGCTTCATTAGCCCAGACGGCTCCTGAAAGGATACCTATGGTTAACAAGATAAACCCTATACTAAGAATACGATAACCCCAATGATCTAATTGTTGAATCAATTGAAATCTGTAATAATTTCTCACAGAAAGAGTTGAAGTATTTCTTAAAATATTGACTCTTTCCGGTATATATTGGATCTCACCAAAAGAAAATAAATGATTTAATAAATTTAAATTATTGCTTTTATCAACAATTATTATGATTTTTTGAAATGTAATTACTAGCAGTGCTATTGATAATAATGATCCACATAAAAGAGCTGCATAGCCCAATACCATCATACTTACGTGCATCATTAACCACTGAGATTGGAGAGCTGGTACTAAGATTTCGGATTGATGCATGTTAATTAAAAAACCCGAAGTAGCAAAGCCTTGTATAAAAAAAGTACTTGTCGCGGTTATTACGCTTACAAAATTTTTATGTTTTTTAAAATATGGAACTATAGGAATAAGGGAAAAACCCCACGAAAGAAATATTAATGATTCATATAAATTACTTATTGGCAAATGCTCCGAATAAATCCAACGAGTAATTAATAATCCTGTTATACAGAAAAAAGTGGTTATCATGGCCTTTTCTGACGAATCATACAGTTCAATGAATTCGTCAATTAATAAGGTTATCAAATGAATTATAATTACAATTGAAACAACTGAAAAAGATATATGAGTTAATATATGTTCTAAAGCCGAAAATATCATAATAAATAAATAAAAAAAAAGGGGGGGGGGGGATTCCCTCAATTATATAATTATATAGAAGAGAAGGAATTAAAAGAAGGAATTAAAATCAGGAATTGAATTCATTATAGGACTTATTTTATTCTTTTGAAAATTCAAAGATGTTATGCCGCCACTCGGACTCGAACCGAGATGCCCTAGCACTGCTTCCTAAGAGCAGCGTGTCTACCGATTTCACCATGGCGGCTTACTCAAAATCATAATAACCGATTTTTTTTTAATCGTCGAGCTTGAAGGAGTCAATTTAATGGAATATTTTTTAGGAAAAATTAAAATTAATGAAATACAAATAAAATTT